CTCTTCCCGGTTGAACCCACACGTCAAAATGACATTGCCATAAATGGATAAGGTAATATTTCCATTGACTCATCAGCAAAGGCGTGCCTTTTGAGCCAAAAAAGGCTTTTCCTTGATACCTAACATAATGGATGAAAGGATCCTTGAACAACCCTAGCTTGGTTTGAATAGAAAAGACTTCTACAATAAGTTTTTTTCTTTTTTCATAGAAATGGATTCGCTCAAAAAAAACTCCAAAAGATGTTGATCGTAACTGAAAGGATTGGTTATAAATAAAACCGAGGATGGATTCGGATTCACATACATGATAATTATAGAGGAACAAGAAACATTTTGGATTCAAAAAAGAAATGGATTTCTTTAGTGTAATAAGGCTATTCCAATTATCATACTTGTAAAAAAAGAATCGTACTAAATGTAAAGAAGAAGCATCTTTCACCCAGTAGCGGAGGGTTTGAACCAATATTTCTAGATGGATCCCAGGGGGTATTTCGATATCTGACACATAAGTTAAATGTAAAAATTGATCTTCTAAAAAAGGAAATAAGGAATGAATTGAGCGTAAATTCTGACATTTTACTATTTCTTTCCTTTCGAAGGAAGATTCGAGTCGTAGGAAAAATACAATTTCTATAATTACTGAAAAAGCCTCTGATAGCAGTTGAGAATACAAATTCTTGTTGTGCCCCAAAAATTTATTTTGGTTAGAACCATTAGTAAAAAGAGCCAAATGATTCTGTTGATACATTCGATTAATTAAACGTTTAAGAAGTAGGAAACTCCATTTTTTTTCATAATCTACATTTTCCAACAAAACAGGCCTATGATCATGAGCAAATGCAGAAATAGACTCTTGAAAGATAAGTGGATATAGGAAGTCATGTTGACGAGACTTATCGAGTTCTAAATATCCTTTCACTTCCTCCATTGAAAATGGAAATTCGATTTGAATAAAAGATAATGGATTTCGTGGATTATCAAATGATACATAGTGCGATACAGTCAAAACAAGGTATTAGAGGAATATAAAGAATAAACACCTCGGAGATAGGTAAACTCATCAACGGACTCTCTATCCTCTCTTTTCCATATAAAAATGTAGATTCATTATAGGATAAGAAGGTGGTTAGAAATCCTTTATTTTTTCAACTTAATCGCTCTTTTGATTTTAGAAAATTTATTTTTATCAATATACGGCTTCTTCTACACAGTCATCTCCGGGGAGAATCGTTAGGATTTTTTTAATGGATAATCCATTCATGGGAGAAGCCTTTCCCGTAGCAGGCACTAATATATTTTTAACGTATAATTAGATCGGGTAGTCATTCAAATTACGAACATAAGCACGTGGCTTTTTGTTTCCCTAGAATTGGAGCTAAAGGGCTCTATCCATTTATTCACCTGACCCAACTTGAAATTCATTTTGTTTTGTTCCAATAATTCGAATCAGGACCAAGCTTTTAAGAATGAAATATTCTCAGAATTCTCTATTGATACGACATGCTATTTTTTCCAGTCATTCCCATTTAGGATCAGTCGTGGTCGTACAAACTCTACCGATGGTATGGACGAATCCCTTGCTTCATCCAAATATGTAAAAGATCCTAGTCGCACTTAAAAGCCGAGTACTCTACCGTTGAGTTAGCAACCCTAAGCCAAAAATGAAAGTCTATAAATCCAGTCAAAACAAAACTAAAGATTGCATGACACAATCAAAACATTGAACTAAGAACTAATCCAAATCTATGGAACGAAGATAAATGGATCTTTTTCTTTTTATCCACGATCTAATTATATTTGTTCGATAGACTGTTGTCAAGATAAATGTTGCGAAAAAAATACAATACAAAAATGACAAGAAATTCCATTCGAAATGACTAATAAAAAAAAGAAGGACTTGTGTTGGATTGGCACTACATGGATTATCTACATAGATACTAGATAGAGAAAAAATAAATGGAAATAGAAAATATGAAAAAAAAAAAAAGAAAGAAAAAATATTGGAATGAATTAATCAATCTAAGTTGACAAAGCAAGTTGAATCTCGTACTTTAGAACTCCAACAAAAACCACCAATTAAAGGGACTATCAGAATTTTCTATTTCTAGATCCAATTTCTTGAGCTAGTCTATTCATTTTCAGATTTTTCTATCAATACAAGGTATTTTGTCCTTATCATGTGATTTTATAGGAACAATCAAAACTGGGTTCTGACTAGAGTAAGAAAGAGAATAGTCAAAAAAAGTTCTAAAAAATTAGATGAGATCCGAGTCATACCCAAACTTTTTTGGATTTCTTTCATTTTGATTGATTAAGGAGAAGTTCCCTAAAAACATCTGCCTTCTTTGAAATATCATGAACAGTTCCTGTCGGTTTAGCACCTTTTTCAAGGAAATCGAGAATAGCCGGAACATTTAAATAGGTTTGATTCCTTATCGGATCATAAAAACCCACTTTACGAAGATCTCTTCCTTCTCTTCGGGCTCGAACATCAATTGCAACAATTCGATAGACGGCTCATTGGGATAGATCTAATACCCCCCTTAGAACCGTATAAGAAGTTTTCCCCTCGTACGGCTCGAGAAAAAATGATTCAAAATTCTAGAATTTGAATGCCAAGTAGATCCCTAAAATCATTCAATAAATAGAATCCAAATAAAGCTGTTTACCAAAAACCAAAAAAGGCATTCGTACTCATAACTCAAGTTAGATAACTCTTAAATAGTTCAAAAACTGGCTTTAGGCATTTAAGTTATTGAGTGGTCTCTAACCCCTTTCTGTCTCATTTCGAAATTGTTTATTCTTCTCTAGTTATTAAGACAATTGAAAAAAGTCTTTACTTGTTCCAAGATCTTTTATCTTTGCTTTGAATCCTTGGGTTTAGACATTACTTCGGTGATCCTTAATCATTTCAAAATGGCAGCAACATACCCTTTTTTATGATTTCTTATATCAAAGAATCAGTCAAATGCTTGATTCCCGCTTTATACACTTTGGATCAAAAGAGTTTTACCAAGTCGAAAAAATGGAGTGTTCGAATTGGATCCTTTCGATTTATATCTTGAAGATATACTTACGAAGTTGTTCCAACTTATTCATTGGCACTCGCCCTAGATCCTTGCCCCTGAGAAATCAATCAATACTTTATACTCGAGCTCCATCATATTCTGTACTATTTGAATAACAATCGAGAATAATAGAACAGAACAAAAGATGTCGAGCCAAGGGCACCTTCATTGCTATCTAAAATGACGGATGTAAGAATTCCACAGCTGATCATGTCCTTCAAGTCGCACGTTGCTTTCTACCACATCGTTTCAAACGAAGTTTTACCATAACATCCTATAGTTTCGAAATGGAATCATGAGTAGTCATTAGTTTGGTCAGTACTCCGTATATAGTAATCTATTTTCCGTGTATATGGGTGGCGACACTTTTTTTTTCTAAAGAAGTCCTCACTAAGAATTCAACTTCAATCCCCTCTTTTCATCCCAAATTTTATAGAATAAAATTTGTATTCTTTTTATAGAATTTATAGAAGAATCGAATTCTATAATAATAATAATAGAATAGAAATAATCATGAATAAATAAGTTCTTTTTTTTTTAATGAATCCGCTCGAGTACCGATAACTCACAGTAAATCATGGAAAATACATATTGAAAACACATTTTCGAATTCAACCATCGATAGGTTAAGGAAAATAGATAAGTAAAAAAAAAAAAAAAGAAATACCTAAAAAGGGGAGTTCAAAGAAAAAAGCATCTGTTACATATGTAATTTACTTGATCTTTGATTAATGAGATTGGTAGAACAGATAAAGGTATTCAAATGGATACTTTTCGTTATGGAGATGATGAAGCCTAAAAAAAAGCATTTCTGTTTCCGAGATGCACTAGGTGAGCTAGTCTAAGTATAAAAAAAGATTCGGATTAAGCTCTTGTTCCTAGTTTTTATTTTACCCGACTACAGTCTTGTCTGAAGAGGCTTAATACCCTTGATTGAATTCAATTACTACCAAGAAATCTCTTTTGTTTCGAATTGAAAAATTTTTACTAATTCATCGATATATCCCTTTCAATTAAAGGATCTGGCAGGTAAAGTTTTTCTTTTCTAAGTACTTACCTTCAGTATGAATATGAAGAGCATGGGCCTACGATGACTGTATGACTTCTTTTTTTGATTCAAACGAGTGTGATCTATGTTACTTATACTTGAATAAAAAAATGCCAGTATATCCATGTGTCATTTGAACTCAATTGAGGTTATAAAAAAAAAAGAAAGATGGTTCAGAAAAGCATTCGTATTAGTAAAAACTCGAAAGAAGAATCCGATTCTATCCAATAGGCTATTACTCTTTTATTGTGGGGAAAAAAAAATCTTTCTTTATTCACATCTAATCCATATCCTCTGGGACGGAAGGATTCGAACCTCCGCATAGCGGGACCAAAACCCGTTGCCTTACCACTTGGCCACGCCCCACTTCTATATTCTTCACTAATAAACAGTAGTATTAGTAGTGGTTGTTCGTCAATTCCCGCCCAAATTTCTATGGAATGGATCATTTTTAACACGTGTCGATATAGAATTATATAAAAATGGATTGATCATTACATATAATTTAATTAAGATATAAGATATTGTATGAAAGTAGAAATTCTTCTATTTTGAATTGAAAATAGAAGAATTTTTGATTGGGTAAGTTCAAAGAAAAAGAAAGTTTTTTGAGTCTATTTTACTTTCTTCATTTTCTCTTATATCAATAACTCAATCAAAAAGCAATTATCTCCAAGAATAAAAAACTTTTGTTATGCTTAATATCTTCAGTTTGAGCGGTAGCTGTCTTAATTCTGACCTTTATTCGATTCATTTTGTAGTTGCCAAATTACCTGAGGCCTATGCCTTTTTAAATCCAATTGTAGATCTTATGCCAGTTATCCCTCTGCTATTTTTTCTCTTAGCCTTTGTTTGGCAAGCTGCTGTAAGTTTTCGATGAGATATGAAATACTGTTCTAGAAAAAAACGATCCTAGAAAAATACATGCTTTATTCGATAAAAAATGCCAACAATTGATAAGATCAGATAGTTCTTAAAAGCTGAGCTCTTGGTGCAAATTGAAATAGGTGTGCTAAATCTGGATCACCTCATTTCCGCATTCTGACCCTTTTCCGGTGAAAAACTCTAGTGGGTTACCCAACAATTAACTATTTTTGTTTTGGATAGTAAAGACACTTTTGGTAATGAAAGACCCTTCTTCCAAATATTACAAATGAATTTCTGAAAATTCGATTTTTTTTTGAAACGAATTCATTTCTTCGTATCAAAATAGTTAGGATATGTGGTATAAAAATGGCGAATCTATTCTCTTTTTTACAAAAAAAAATGATATTGGAGATTGTGTAATGCTTACTCTCAAACTCTTCGTTTACACAGTAGTTATATTCTTTGTTTCTCTCTTCATCTTCGGATTCCTATCTAATGATCCAGGACGTAATCCTGGACGGGAAGAATAAAAAAAATAGGATAAGACTTATTCCTTTCTTTTGCTTTCTTTTCAGATTTTCTTAGAATTTTTTTAATTGACTCCTTTAACTAGGAATTTTACTATAACAAAATAAAAAGGGTTTCCTTTCCGCTAAATATGAAAGAAAACAAAAAGATAAATTAAACGGAAACGGAAAGAGAGGGATTCGAACCCTCGGTACGAATCGCTCGTACAACGGATTAGCAATCCGACGCTTTAGTCCACTCAGCCATCTCTCCAATTGAAAAAGAATAAGTACTATGTTACATTACTTAACATGTATAAGGTAAGGATTGAAAAGAGTATTTCTTCTTTCTTTTTCCTTTCTTATATAGATCGAAAGAACGTTTAGCAGCAATCCCATTATTTTATTTTGATTCAAGTAAGAGTAAGGACTTTTTCATTCCCAAGGCCTGGCCGGGTTAGTACCTAGCCGGGCCTTTTCAAAATACTTGAGTCTAAAAGGGACTATTCTTTGTTTTTGGACGTCTAATTTTAGGAATGAGTTCCAACTATATCTAGTCAAAAAAACAAAGAATAATTGAAAAGATCCTCTCCTTTTTGTTTGAGAAATTCTTTACTTGAAAAAAGGGTTCCATTTTTTAACCGTGGATTCTTCCATCAGGTCTTTTTAGGTTATGACTGAAGTTATTTTATCGAACCCTAATCAGTCCAAAACCCTCCAGCAAAAAAAGATAGAACAGGTTATTTAAATAAGCCCTTTTATTAATAATTAAGTCACCTGACAAAAGGCATCAACACTCTAAGTTTCATGATTTTTGCTGATAACACCGCAATTCTCTTTTGTTCGACAAAAACCCATTTCTAGACAATAATCAAATTGTAGCGGGTATAGTTTAGTGGTAAAAGTGAGATTCGTTATATTAATCCCCTAATAGTTAAGGGGTCCTTCGGTTTTCTTTGTATTCCGATCAAAAACTTCATTTCTTAAAAAGGATTAAACCCTTTACCTCGCAATAACAAATTCGAGGACAAATACACATTCTCGTGATTTTTATCCAAATTTTAATGATATTATCAATTTGAAAATTGGATTCTGAAATTACGAAACAGAATTTTGATTGAATTGGATCAATACTTCCAATTGAATGAGTATGAGTAAAAGATCCATGGATAAGGAAACTCAAACAAATTTTCTAATCGTAACTAAATCTTCTATTTTTGATTTGTCGAGTCGAGGGAAAATAGAAGCAAAATAGCTAGAAAATGATGACTTTGGTTTACTATAGACATCAACATATTCGTTTAGCTCGGTAGAAAAAAAGACTTTTCCTCAGGATTCTCTCCACTAGAAATAGAGAACGAACTAACTAGAAAGATTTTTCGAATCTTCCCCTTCTAGAGGGATCATCTATAAAGCGAGCCGTCTTGAATGTATTCAAGAGAGAAAAGCTGACATAGATGTTATGGGTCAATTTTTTTTTTCACTTTTTTTTCGTTCACAGCTTAGATCATGGAATTTTGCCATCTTCCATAAAGGAGCCGAATGAAACCAAAGTTTCATGTTCGGTTTTGAATTAGAGACGTTCAAACTCCTGAGTTGACGTCGACTATAACCCCTAGCCTTCCAAGCTACCGATGCGGGTTCGATTCCCGCTACCCGCTTTTTCATTTTTTTCTATATTTATTTACTTTTTGATATCAAAAAGTAAATAAATATAGAAATCGAATTGAATGAAATAGAATGCAGAATTAATTAATGCATCATTGAATTGAATAGACAATTATCCTGATTCTATCACAAAAAATCCTATTCTATTTCTATTTTTTCCCGAATAAGAGATAGCAAAGTCAAAATACAAAAAAAATTGTAATGAAACGCGTCCATTGTCTAATGGATAGGACATAGGTCTTCTAAACCTTTGGTATAGGTTCAAATCCTATTGGACGCAATTTATTGCCATCTTCTTTTTCTAGATCAAGAAAATTTTTTAAAGGGATCCATTTCTTTATGC